TTCTTTCCAAGAAGTTGAACAGAAAATGAATGGATTTGCTAAAAAACCATTATCAACAGAAATTGTTGATTTCTTAACTTTCATCAGTAAAATAGATTCAGAAAAAAAAACAAAATATTTGAACTATTTTTATTTTGTAAATGTAAATAAGGATGCTAATCATAAAAAAATTCGTAGAAAATCAATTAAAATAAAAGAAATCATTAAAAAAGTCCCTCGATGCACATACAAATTAATCACAGATTTGGAACAACAATCAGGAGAATATCAAGAAGATGTTCCAGTAGATCATCAAATTCGCTCAAGAAAAGCGAAACGTGTAGTAATTTTTACTGGTAACAAGCAAGAAACTGATCCTAATACTAATAAGGATTTTTATACACCCGATCAAACAGACGAAGTAGCTTTGATGCGTTATTCACAGCAATCAGATTTTCGGCGAGGTATAATCAAAGGTTCTATGCGGGCTCAAAGGCGTAAAATAGTAATTTGGAAATTGTTTCAAGCAAACGCGCATGCCCCTCTTTTTTTGAACAGAATGCAAAAATTCCCTCCTTTTTCTTTTGATATCTCCGGGTTGATTAAACAAATTTTCAAAAATGGGATAGGAAAAAGGAAAGTATTCAAAAATGTAGAATATACAGAAGATCAAACAAAAAGAAAAGAAAAAAACGAGGAGAACAAAAGAAAGGAGAAAGCACGAATAAAGATAGCAGAGGCCTGGGATACCATACCATTTACGCAAGTAATAAGAGGTTGCATGTTAGTAACTCAATCCATTTTTAGAAAATATATTCTATTCCCTTTATTGATAATCGCGAAAAATATTGGACGTATATTCCTATTGCAACTTCCTGAATGGTCTGAGGATTTACAGGACTGGAATAGAGAGATATATGTTAAATGTACTTATAATGGTGTTCCATTATCAGAAACAGAATTTCCGAAAAATTGGTTGACAGACGGTATTCAGATAAAAATCTTATTTCCTTTCTGTCTAAAACCTTGGCACAAATCGCAACTACGATACTCTCAGAAAGATTTAATGAAAAAGAAAAAAGAAAAAGATGATTTTTGTTTTTTAACAGTTTGGGGAATAGAAGCTGAATTTCCTTTTGGTTCACCCCGAGAGCGACCTTCCTTTTTTAAACCAATTTTAAAGGAATTCGAAAAACAAATTGGAAAATTAAAAAAGAAGTATTTTATAGTTCTAATAGTTTTCAAAGGAAAAACAAAATCATTTCGAAAAGTTTCAAAAGAAACAAATAAATGGATTATCAAAAGTGTTAGTTTTATAAAAAAAAAAATAAAAAAACTTTCAAAAGTGAATCCAATTCTATTTTTTCAATTAAGAGAAGTATATGAATCGAGTGAAAATAAAGGAGAAAAAGATTCCATAATCAACAATCAAATAATTCACAAATCCGTTAGTCAAATTGCATCTACCAATTGGTCAAATTCTTCATTGACAGAAAAAAAGATGAAGGATCTGACTGATAGAACAAGTAAAATTCGAAATCAAATAGAAAGAATTAGAAAAGAGAAGAAAAAAGTCACTACAAGAATAAATAATATTAGTCCTAACAAAACAAGTTATAATGCTAAAATATTAGCAAAATGGAAAATATTAAAAAGAAGAAATGCTCGATTAATCTCTAAATTATCCCCCTTTTTTAACTTCTTCATTGAAAGAATATACACATATATGTTTTTATCTATCATTAATATTCCCAAAATGAATATAGAACTTTTTCTTAAATCAACAAAAAAAATTATTGAGAAATTCATTTACAATAATAAAAGAAAGCAAGAAAATATTAATAAAAAAAATAAAAATCAAATTCCGTTTCTATCAACTATAAAAAAGCCACTTGATAGTATTAGTAAAAAAAATTCACATTATTTTTATGACTTATCCTACATGTCACAAGCATATGTATTTTACAAATTATCAAAAATCCAAGTTAGTAACTCGTCTCAATTAAGATCTATTCTTCAATATCAAGGAATCTGTTTTTTTCTTAAGCCTGAAATAAAGGATTCTTTTGAAATAGAAGAGATGTTTCATTCGAAATTAGGAGTTTCGAGTTCTAAAATGAATCAATGGAAAGGATGGTTGAAAAGCTATAATCAATACGATTTATCTCAGATGAGATGGTCTAGATTAATATCAGAAAAGTGGCGAAATAGAGTTCGCCACTGTCGTATGACGAAAAAGAAAAATTTAAGCAAAAGGGATTCATATGAAAAAAACGAATTAATTGATTCCAAAAAACAACAAAAAATTGAAGTCTATTCATTAGCGAATAAATCGAATAAAAAAGATAATTTTCAAAAATACTATAGATATGATCTTTTATCATATAAATTTATGAATTATGAAAATAAAACAGAATGCTTTTTTTCTAGATCTCCGTTTCAAGGAAATAAGAACCAAGAGATTTCTTATAACACACATAAAGACACCCTTTTTGATATGCTGAGGAGTATTTCTATCAATAATTTTCTAGGAAAGGTAGATATTCTACCTATGGAAAAAACTGCGGATAGAAAATATTTTGATTGGAAAATCATCAATTTTTCTCTTATACAAAGGGTAGATATTGAAACCTGGATCGCGATTGATACTAAGAGAAATCAAGATACTCAGATTGGTACTAATAATTCTCAAATAATTAATAAAAAAGATCTTTTTTATCTTATTATTCCAGAAATCAATCCACCAAACTCCCACAAAGTATTTTTTGATTGGATGGGAATGAATGAAAAAATGTTAAAGCATCCCATATCGAATCTTGAACTTTGGTTCTTCCCAGAATTTGTGTTACTTTTTAATGCATATAAAACGAAACCTTGGTTTATACCAAGTAAATTACTTCTTTTAAATTTGAATAGAAATAAAAAAAGTAGTGAAAATAAAAAGATAAATGAAAAGGAAAAAAGAAGTTTTTTGATACCATGGACTAAAAATCATCGAAATCAAGAACAAAAAGAATCCACAGGCCGAGGATACCTTCACTCTATTCTTTCACAAGAAAAAGACATTGAAGAAAATTATGAAAGATCAGACATGAAAAAAGGGAAAAAGCAAAAACAATACAAAAGTAACACAGAAGCAGAACTAGATTTCTTCCTGAAACGTTATTTGCTTTTTCAATTGAGATGGGACGATACTTTGAATCAAAAAATGATCAATAATATCAAGGTATATTGTCTCCTCCTTAGACTGATAGATCCAAGAAAAATTATTATATCCTCAATTCAAAAGAGAGAAATGAGTTTGGATATAATGTTGATTCAGAAAAGTTTAACTCTTACAGAATTGATGAAAAAGGGAGTATTGATTATAGACCCCATTCATTTGCCTGGAAACGACGATGGACAATTGATTATGTATCAAATCATAGGTATTTCCTTATTTCATAAGAGTAAGCACCAAACTAATCAAAAATACCAAGAACAAAGATATGTTTCTAAGAAAAATTTTTATGAAGCTAGTTCACCACATCAAAGAATAACTGAAACTAGGCACAAAGCTCATTTAGATTTGCCTGTTCCTGAAAATATTTTATCGTTTAGATGTCGTAGAAAATTGAGAATTCTAATTTGTTTCAATTCAAAGAGTAGGAATGGTGTAGATATAAATTCAGTATTTTGGAACGAGAAGAACGTAAAAAACAGCAACCAAGTTTCGGCTGATAATAAACATCTGGATAGAGAGAAAAATAAATTAATGAAATTAAAGCTTTTTCTTTGGCCTAATTATCGATTAGAAGATTTAGCTTGTATGAATCGTTCTTGGTTTGATACCAACAATGGCAGTCATTTTTGTATATTAAGGATACAGATGTATCCACGAATTCAAAATTCGTGAATAATACACTTTTTCACTATATGTTTACTATATACTTATATGTTTACTATATGCTTATAGGGTATATGAAAGCAACCAAATACACACATCGCATGTCTTACATTTCATTCGAATAGCCAATACGAAATTTGTCTCAATTAGATCGCAAAAGAAATCAACAGAACCTGCTTCATTTTCGGTCTAAATTCTTCGATGCGAAAATGTACCAATCCTTTTCTATCCTCTATCTAAATCCAATTTTAAATTGGATTGATTGATTTGACTTCAGAAAATTAGTAGTTCATAAATTCTATTATTGTATATACCACATTAAAATGAATGGCATTATTATTACTGATCAGTAAAATCCATATCTGTAAAAAAGAGGGGGCTAAGGCATTTTTTTATGGTCAAAAATTCACTCATTTCAATTATTTCTCAAAAAGAAAACGAAGAAAACAGAGGGTCTGTTGAATTTCAAGTATTCAGTTTCACCACTAAAATAAGGAGACTTACTTCACATTTGGAATTGCACAAAAAGGACTCTTCATCTCAGAGAGGTTTGCGAAAAATTTTGGGAAAACGTCAACGGCTGCTGGCTTATTTGTCAAAAAAGAATATAGGGCGTTATAAAGAATTAATTGGTGAGTTGGGTATTCGAGAAATAAAAACTCATTAATTTGAAGTGTGATACCATTTAAACTTATTCATTTCCATTTTGATGAACTTCTTTTTACTTTCAGAAACGCATGGAAGAATGACTCGGGAAAAAAACTTATGATTGAATCAACTACAAGAAAAGACCTCATGATAGTCAATATGGGCCCTCACCACCCATCAATGCATGGTGTTCTTCGACTGATAGTTACTCTCGACGGTGAAGATGTTATTGACTGTGAACCAATATTGGGTTATTTACATAGAGGGATGGAGAAAATTGCGGAAAATCGAACAATTATACAATATTTGCCTTATGTAACGCGTTGGGATTATTTAGCTACTATGTTCACAGAAGCAATAACTGTAAATGGACCGGAACAACTAGGAAATATTCAAGTACCTCAAAGGGCTAGCTATATCAGAGCGATTATGTTGGAGTTGAGTCGTATCGCTTCCCATTTGTTATGGCTTGGCCCTTTTATGGCAGATATTGGGGCACAGACACCTTTCTTCTATATTTTTCGAGAGCGAGAATTGATATATGACCTATTCGAAGCTTCCACCGGTATGCGCATGATGCATAATTATTTTCGTATCGGGGGAGTAGCTGCTGATCTACCTCATGGCTGGATAGATAAATGTTTGGATTTTTGCGATTATTTTTTAACCGGGGTTGCTGAATATCAAAAGCTTATTACACGGAATCCTATTTTTTTAGAACGAGTTGAAGGCGTAGGCATTATTGGCGCAGAAGAAGCACTAAATTGGGGTTTATCAGGACCAATGCTACGAGCTTCCGGAATACAATGGGATCTTCGTAAAGTTGATCGTTATGAGTGTTACGACGAATTTGATTGGGAGGTTCAATGGCAAAAAGAAGGGGATTCATTAGCGCGTTATTTAGTACGAATCAGTGAAATGACAGAATCCATAAAAATTATCCAACAGGCCCTGGAAGGAATTCCAGGGGGACCCTATGAGAATTTAGAAATCCGGCGCTTTGATAGAATAAAAAACCCCGAATGGAATGATTTTCAATATCGATTTCTTAGTAAAAAACCTTCTCCAACTTTTGAATTGTCGAAACAAGAACTTTATGTAAGAGTTGAAGCACCAAAAGGCGAATTGGGAATTTTTATGATAGGAGATCAGAGTGTTTTTCCTTGGAGATGGAAAATTCGACCACCGGGTTTTATCAACTTGCAAATTCTTCCTCAGTTAGTTAAAAGAATGAAATTGGCTGATATTATGACGATACTAGGTAGCATAGATATCATTATGGGAGAAGTTGATCGTTGAAATGATAATTGATACAACTGAAATACAAACTATCAATTCTTTTTCCAGATTGGAATCCTTAAAAGAGGTTTATGGGATCATATGGATGCTTGTCCCTATTTTGACTCTTGTATTAGGAATCACACTAGGTGTACTAGTAATTGTTTGGTTAGAAAGAGAAATATCTGCAGGAATACAACAACGTATTGGACCTGAATACGCCGGGCCTTTAGGAATTCTTCAAGCTCTAGCAGATGGTACAAAACTACTTTTCAAAGAGAATCTTCTTCCATCTAGAGGTGATACTCGTTTATTCAGTATCGGGCCATCCATAGCGGTCATATCCATTTTACTAAGTTATTCAGTAATTCCTTTTAGCTATCGACTTATTCTAGCTGATCTTAGTATTGGTGTTTTTTTATGGATCGCCGTTTCAAGCCTTGCTCCCGTTGGACTTCTTATGTCGGGATATGGATCAAATAATAAATATTCCTTTTTAGGTGGATTAAGAGCTGCTGCTCAATCAATTAGTTATGAAATACCATTAACTCTATGTGTATTATCAATATCTCTACGTGTGATTCAGTGAGACATAAAATTTCCCCTATTTCTTTTATTTCTAGCAAGAAAGTTAAATGAACTGAATATCTATTTTATATTTTTTTATTCATCATTGGGGTTGATAAACTAAACCAGATAGTTATATGAGTGAAATAAAACGGCTTAAAGATTTGCTGTTAAAGGAATTCAATCTCATTTCCTATGTACAAGAATTAAGTGAAAGTAAAGACATAAGCAGTCGAGACTGTTTACCCCAAGATTAGTTGATTAGTCATCATGACTTGAAGCGGGTTCAAAAGATCAACTTATGGGGTTTTTACCATCTATTAACATAGCGATTGCCCTAATGGGAGATTCAAACAAAATGAGTGGATGGTTAGGAAGACCAAGATACACAAAGGATTAATAATAGAGATTCTGGAAATTATCCAATAGGATATTTCTTTATAGAAAAGGAATTTTAGTTCGGGCTTTAAGTTGGTAGAAATGATTAAGAAGTACCCCCCACAATTTCGATCTAGAGTATGTTCCTATCCACCGATTAAGTAAATAACTATCAAGAACGAAGAAATCTTTTACTTTGGATAATGTCCCTTTTTTTTTGAGAAAAGAGAATAGGAACGAAATAAAATAGAAAGACTAGAATTGCAGAAAGAGATCTTTTTTTTTATTCATACCTATGCTTTATTTAGAAAGATATAATTCTTATTATGAAATGCAATCGCTAATTCTTTTTCGTAATCGAAAATGATAGGTTGAGGTATCTATGCGATATTCGTCTAAAAAGCCTTTTTTTATTCAAGGATAAAGTTTTTAATCAACAAAGAAAAATGAAAATTCTTAAAAGATGAGATCAATTCAGAAGCACTTTATTTATTCGAAATCTAGCAGACAGAATTTCATTGGTCTAATTCGAAACCTTAAAATAAGCGTTTGACTCTCGAGCGATCTTATAACCACATCAAAATAATGTCGAAAGGTCCTTATTTGCGACCTATGAGGAGCCGTATGAGATGAAAATCTCATGTACGGTTCTGTAATAGCGACAGGAGCAGTTATGTTATCGTCGACTATGATTATCTAATAGTTCAAGTACAGTTGATATAGTTGAAGCGCAGTCAAAATATGGTTTTTGGGGGTGGAATTTG